AAAACATCTCCTTGCCAAGGAGAAGGTACGGGTTCGATTCCCGTCGCTCGCCAGCTTAATTTAGTAAGGTACTATGATAAAAAATTCAGTCTAGTTGACTACTTAACTACTTATATTAAATTAAGTAGTTGTTAGTCTAATACCGTATCCCTTCCTATCTTATCCTTTGCACTCGACTCAAAAAAAAAAAAAGAGTGCTTCGGGGGCGAAAATCGAACTTGCCAAGAAGGTGCCCTAAACCGGGGATTTACCGAGACAAACAAGAGAAAATTGCTTTTAAAGGGGAATAGACTGTGCCTTTCTTTTATTTCTTTTTTCTTTTCTACCTGCTGAATAAAAAAAAGGTTGGATATAGCCCTCTACCATATCTATACAATCTATCATATCTATACAAATAGAATAGTCCATTTATTTATATGGACTGCTAAGTGCGGAGACGGGAATCGAACCCGTGACCTCAAGGTTATGAGCCTCGTGAGCTACCAAACTGCTCTACTCCGCTCTGTAGGGCCAAAAACTGGTGGACGAAAAAGGTTGAATACAAGTCTCTACCATGTCTAGACAAATAGAATAGTCTTTTTATACAGAATGGAGCGGGTAGCGGGAATCGAACCCGCATCGTTAGCTTGGAAGGCTAGGGGTTATAGTCGACGTTGGTTGATTATTTTTAACGTCTCTAATTCAAAACCGAACATGAAATTTTGATTTCATTCGGCTCCTTTATGGCTATTCTCACCACTTAACATCTATGTTAGCTTTTCTGTCTGAATAGAACCAAAGCTCTCTGCTTTCTAGATGATCCCTATAGAGTAGGAGATAGAAATTCTCCTAAATATCTATCTAATCTACTTACTTCGTTCCCTAATTTCATTCAAGAAATCCTGAGGAAAAGAGTTGGGTTTCCACCGAGCTGAAACAATATCCTGATGGTTCTAGTAAACCAAAACTATCGTTTTTTAGCTATTGGGCTTCCATTTCTTTTTTAACTAAAAGAAGATTTAGTTACGATTGGAAATAAACTTTTTTGTATCTTCATCCATAGATCCTTTACTCATATTTATTCAATTGGAATACTTAATCCAATGCAAAATTATGCTTCGCGCCTCTGTACTCATAATGAAATTTGTATTTTGCATGCAAATTTCATTAGTCTTTGGATACTAATCGCGAGAATGTATATTCTTCCTCAATATGCTATTGAGAGGAAAAGGATTAAACCCTTTATAAGAACTAAAGTTTTCATCGGAATATGAATATAAAAAAACTTAAGGATGCCTTAAGTATATCATTTCAAATTCAGTTATTAATAGAACGAATCACACTTTTACCACTAAACTATACCCGCTACATGTAGATTATGATACCAACACTACCCTTTGTCAAGGGTAGCGATTCGAGGAGGAAGCTAATCCCACCTACGTAGAAAAGTGAGCAGTTGGTACTTCAATCGCAGGCCTTTAATTTAGGATTTCGATGGCCCCTCTCTAGTCTGTAAAAGAAATCTCTTCTTACCATGCCACTAGCGTATGAACCAAATGTATGCATTTCGATTAGGATCGTATTCTTCGTATTCTATAGTTTGATTATTCCTACAATATACACTAAGAGATATAGGCGAGAGTACCCATCAATCCCTTTCTTCCTTTTCTTTTTTGTTAGGCAGGCTGTAGAATAATTTTTATACTCTGCAGTACAAATTCAACTGCGCACTTTTTAGAATAAAATTGTTGATAAAACTCCAATATAGTTTGTTCAAAATACACCTTTTGGATAATATTCAAGTACTATTTCTATTTCCAAAGGGTCCCCGTTGAAAATTGCTGCAAAAAATCCGTCCAAAACTGAAAAATAGAAAAGTTTTGAACTCGAAGGTTTTTCTAAGGAATGCCTGTGAAAAATTGTTTCAATCTCGCACCAAAACAGATAAGAAGTATATCACTGAAAATTAATACAATACCCAGCCATATGGGTATATGAGGAGGGCGAATTCCTTTATACCCCCCAATTAGACTTAAGGGAAATAAAACATAAATGGAGAAAGTTCTCATCATAAGATCAGACAATAGAAGAAAAAAGTCCTAATTCTGCAGAACATTCTGAGCACGTGAAAAGTGAATAGGCTAAAGATAAAAAAAACAAAGTCTACCATTTTTTTAACAGCAGTTCTTATTGCCCCTTTGGCCTTTTTTTTTTGAACCTCACCATGAATAAACTTCTATATCTCAATAGAGAAAATAAAATCTCTACATATATATCTATATATACATATATTATGTACATTAATATATACATATATTTTCTACATTATGCAGTAGATCTATAATGGTAAATGAAAGTGGCTAATTTTTGAATAAAAAGCCCTTTTAACTCAGTGGTAGAGTAATGCCATGGTAAGGCATAAGTCATCGGTTCAAATCCGATAAAGGGCTTTTCCCTTAGTGGTAGAGTAATGCCACGGCAAGACCGAAGTCATCGGTTCGAATCCGATAGAGTACTTTTCTACTAAATTCATTCACTTTTTTTCTTTTTTTTTTTTGAAAATGTCTCTGTTTTTTATTGAATTTTATGACTTCGTTTAGTATGAGATGCCATATTTTTGGTCTAAACACTAAACGAAGCACAGAGTTTAAATTGCAAAAAATAAATGAAATTGGACTCTTTTTCCTGTTAGAGCAATCAAATCAATATCTGTACTGAACTAATCTAGAATCCTTTTTATTAATCTATTCTATTAAAAGTAAAAGGAATTTCCCTAAAAAGCAGGGGATGATCCGTGAATTAATCTAACCATCAACTAAAAAAAAATCCTATGAAAGCATAATAGAAAAGTAGGAAAGACTCTTTGCTTTGATCTATTTATACTCTTCGATTCGAGTATATTGACAATTCCAAAAAACTGCTCATACTATCATTATAGTATAATGACGAGTGGTTCTATATAGCACTATCGTCTAGTGATGCCCCTATCGTCTAGTGGTTCAGGACATCTCTCTTTCAAGGAGGCAGCGGGGATTCGACTTCCCCTGGGGGTAGGGAGTATTATAAAAAGAGGTTAATCATAGATTATCAAAACCCTAGAATAAATTCTTCCTGGGTCGATGCCCGAGCGGTTAATGGGGACGGACTGTAAATTCGTTGACGATATGTCTACGCTGGTTCAAATCCAGCTCGGCCCAAAAATCTAGGGCTTCGTGAATATGAACTAAATCCTTTTTTTCTTCCATAAAAAAAATATCTGATCCATAGAAATAAAGGATAAAGAGAAAAGAAGGGGAAAATGGATTTCTAAGCCATATCTCTCTGATTGTTTTCTTACAAAGAAAACAGTTTTCTTATTGAAAGGTGGATTATCAGTTGTTTTTAGGGATAAAAAATCGCGGCATACTAGTTATGCCACTCTCACTATACCCACATATCCTATGTGAGTGTAGTAGTATATGATTCATCTATTTCTTAGAGTACAACAGACGAATCTTCTTAGGGTTCTATTTAAGAATAGGTATGCCATACACCCCGCAGGGATTGTAGTTCAATTGGTTAGAGCACCGCCCTGTCAAGGCGGAAGCTGCGGGTTCGAGCCCCGTCAGTCCCGAACTAGGGTTCAATGAATGAAAAAATTCATCTTTCCTTTTTTTCATCAAGAATTTCCCTGAAAAAGGGGGAGGCAGAAGGCAAGATCAAATATCTATGGAGAACCCTTACTTTACTTTTTTTATTTCGCAGCTCTCAATAAAAAGAGAGCTTTATAGGAATCTTTTTTTTAACTACTTCCGGTTGATAAGGAAAGACATACATATCATACGTGGATTAGTATAATTTAGGATATTACTCTATTTTTATGATATGATGCTACCATCCTCATCTTAACTTCCTATTTGACTCTTATCTTAAGGCATAGAGTTACGGTATTTTACCAGAATCCAATCCATACACAAATTGTATTCGTTTATTGTTAGAGAATGAATTTAATATAATTAGTTCCTTTTTAGGGGTTAAACCACACCACTTCCATTTTGTAGTTCCAACTTTGTGTATATTCAATGAATTCTTGGAAAGAATCTACCTCATTCTCAGTCCATTTTATGAATCTGTTCTCATCTTTAGACCCAAAAAGCAGATATTGACAGTAACCTAATAAAATAAAAACCAAGCAAACGCTCTTTTTCATAAATTTAAATATTGGATCTTTTTTATTTAAGATCCTCTTTTCTCCATCTCATTTCTACTTCTACTGCTTATTTGGATGTCTATGTGACCCATAGAAAGTCGGTTATATAATACATACATACATAATAGTATGTATAACTATAAGAAAAAGGAAGGGAAATAAAGAAAAAGGAAGGGAAATAGAAAAGCAAAAGTCGAAAAGGATGAAAAATGGAGGGGTTCCGAATCCAATCAAAAAACCTATTTTGGTCTTAGTATGGATAAGGCATCTTCATATGTTATATTATCCTACTATCAACCATGAATTGATTTGATAGATCCAATATTCATAATATTGAATTGATTCAGTATTATCAGAATGCAAGCCCTCCCCTTGAATTTAGAGGGATACCCCCTTTTCCTCTCCATGGGATTACATCCCGAGTTATTGTGAAAAAATAAAATAAAGACGTTATGGAAGTAAATATTCTCGCATTTATTGCTACTGCATTGTTCATTCTAGTTCCTACTGCCTTTTTACTTATTATTTATGTAAAAACAGCCAGCCAAAATGATTAATTGGAATTCCAATTAATCATTGAAGAAATGAAAAAGGGATTAAAGAAAATAAAAATCCAAGTCTTAAATGAAAGGATCCGGTTGGAATCCTAAAGTGTGGTAGAAAGAACTACATATAGTTCTTTCTACCACACTTTACATTCTTTCTATTATATTATCTTGAATCTACATAGAATATATTAGTAGATTGAAATAGTAATCTAATTCAACTTCTTTTTTCACTGCATCCACTTAATTTCAAGCAAGTCAAAATCAAAAAAATCGAAGACAATTCTTCATTGAAAGAATCCATGGAGAGGGAGAAAAATAATACGAGAATAGACTATAATAAAAGAAAAAAAGTAAATAAAAGGAAAAAACCTGCGAATCTTTCATACTTAAAAATGACGCGAGATGCTTCACGCGAGATCCTTCAAAAAAAAAAAAGAACAAAAAAAATTTCTAAGAATAAGAAAAGAGTATAAATGGAAAATGTGCGATATGTTGTGAATAGCTTCGTGTAAGAAAGTCTAATTTTCTTATGTAAAGAACTTTATTTTTACTCGTCACTTCTAGTAGAAATTCTTAATTACTAGAATCGCTCTTTCTATTCTATTTCTTTCTATTTCTATTATAGTAGAATCAAACATAGTAGAATAGAACGACTCTTTCTTAAAAGAAAAGAGTTTTTTTACAAGAGTGAAACAAAACTAAAGAAAGAGAGAAAAAATAAAGTTTGGCAAAATGATTAATACAAAATAAAATGATCAATTAAAGAAAAGAGTTGATACTACAATTCGACTACTCAATCAATTAGTAGTATCCCTAGAGTCCACTTCTCCCCCATACTACTAGCGAAAGAGAAAATGTAAAGACTACCATTAAAGCAGCCCAAGCGAGACTTACTATATCCATGTAAATTATGTCTCCTATTTCTATGAAGGAATTATTCTACTATTGATCAATAATCATAGTGGAATTAAGGGTACAGAGTCAAAATTCTGCTCTAAGACTATGGATGAATCGGTTAAAGGAATTTACTCCTATCAAATTCTTATATGATTTCTGGTGGAATTGGAGAGTATTAAGTATAAATATGATACATATACCTTTTCCTTAAAAAAGAAAGAGTGTGGGAATGTCCTGAATAGAAGATGCGGGAATAGAGAGATTTTTTCTTCCTTTTGTTATCTTTTTATAAGCAAAGGACGTCAGAATATACCATAAAATTAGGATAGATAAATATTTATTGGATACCTACTTTACCCATGTTTATTTTTGACCTAAACCCTACTGCCCCACTTTCACTCTTTCATAGAAAGAGTGAGGAGACCTTATCCACTCCACAACTCCGAAATTGATTTTTGATCAGCCTATTCAATCTGATTCTCGACAGAATCCGTAGCCTTTACTTTAGTGAAAGTCCCTTCTTCAATCTTAGATTGAAAAAAGACTTAGGGACCTTTGGAAGTTTTAAATTCCCGAATCAATTCAAATTAATAAAAGAATAAGGAAACGCTACCTCATCTCTGTTGGTAGTTCCCCGTTTGGGCCACTGCCGCCAAAGCAAAGCCTCGTTTGAGGATAGAACTAGGGTATGGATTCTCAAAATCCAGTATCGCCAGACCTAGTTACTCTCTTGCCCCAACTTATGAGGGTACGAAATTTTGGAGTTTGATTAGTACTATAATCCTAAGTATTATATTGATCAGGCGGCACCCAGATTTGAACTGGGGATAAAGGATTTGCAGTCCCCTGCCTTACCACTTGGCCATGCCGCCAAAAAATCCGATCTAAAATCGAGAAAAGAACAAGTATTCATCCATATTTTCTTACTAAAACCCCTTTTTTTCTATTCTATTGAGATGGCAAAGGAGAATTTTCTTTCTATTCTATTGAAATGGCAAAGGAGCAAAAGTGGATTTCCAGTCACAGACTGCAAAATTCAGAACAAATTGGAACCATTAACTAGAATTTATTTTTTGAATTGCAGTAGTAAACGACTCTTAAATCGGTATTCTCTCCTTTAATGGCATAATAAAATAGAGTAATAGTTTCCCTAATCTGTATATAGGTAAACTCCAGGTCCGAACAGCATTATTATCTACGGATGCTCCTTATGTACATATCCCTACAGGGAATCATGCTTTAATTTTTCATTGCATTAAATATCTTGAATAAAAAGAGGAAATTTGCTCTGATATAGATTATGGCCTGGCCTTCTTTTCTTGGCCCGCACAAGTGAAATTACGATAAAAGAAAGGATATGTGAATAGGTGGATAACTAGATTAGCAAGTACTTCAAAAAAGTAAGTACTTTATTTTAGGATTCTACAACGAAATCCTTTATTTTTCAGCAATTCTATTACTACGAAACAAAAAATAACCTTCAAATTCTTTTTGAAAATAAAACTAAGCGTACTATTCTAAATTCTAAATCGAACTAAAGTCAAACTTTCTAGTGCTTATAAATTATTATGGCTTTATTTCTTTCATAGAAAGGAGATAAAACGAGAAATCTTTGCTATCCAATCTGATTAGAATATCATAAAGTTTAAGTGGCAGAATTTTTTCTAGGACTTTTTTATCCATTCATTTTAATTCCATTTCTACCCCTGCAAAAGTAGAACTTTCGTCAAAATTATCTTTATTCATATATATGAAATACATATATGAAATACGTATGTGGAGTTCCCTAGAATTTCATGTGATTCAGTAAACAGAATATAGATTCCATGATTGCTAGATTGATCCGTAGGGATTGATAAAGAGTGAGCTGATAATGGAATTTTTCTTCGATAAATAGGAAACTTAAGATTAAGATGCTCCGGAATGGAAATGAGGGAATGTCCACAATACCCGGATTTAGTCAGATCCAATTCGAGGGATTTTGTAGGTTCATTAATCAAGGCTTGGCAGAAGAACTTGAGAAGTTTCCAACAATTAAAGATCCAGATCACGAAATTGCATTTCAATTATTTGCGAAAGGATATCAATTGCTAGAACCCTCGATAAAAGAAAGGGATGCTGTGTATGAATCACTCACTTATTCTTCTGAATTATATGTATCCGCGAGATTAATTTTTGGTTTCGATGTGCAAAAGCAAACCATTTCTATTGGAAACATTCCTATAATGAATTCCTTAGGAACCTTTATAATAAATGGAATATACCGAATTGTGATCAATCAAATATTGCTAAGTCCTGGTATTTACTACCGCTCCGAATTAGACCATAAGGGAATTTCTATATACACCGGGACTATAATATCAGATTGGGGAGGAAGATCGGAATTAGCAATTGATAAAAAAGAAAGGATATGGGCTCGCGTGAGTAGAAAACAAAAGATATCCATTTTAGTTCTATCATCAGCTATGGGTTCGAATCTAAGAGAAATTTTGGATAATGTTTCCTACCCCGAAATTTTCTTGTCTTTCCCGAATGCTAAGGAGAAAAAGAGGATTGAGTCAAAAGAAAAAGCTATTTTGGAGTTTTATCAACAATTTGCTTGTGTAGGCGGGGACCTGGTATTTTCGGAGTCCTTATGTGAGGAATTACAAAAGAAATTTTTTCAACAAAAATGTGAATTAGGAAGAGTTGGTCGACGAAATATGAATCGGAGACTGAATCTTAATATACCTCAGAACAATACATTCTTGTTACCACGAGATGTATTGGCCGCTACGGATCATTTGATTGGAATGAAATTTGGAACGGGTATACTTGACGATGACGATATGAATCACTTGAAAAATAAACGTATTCGTTCGGTTGCGGATCTGTTACAAGATCAATTCGGACTGGCTCTTGGCCGTTTACAACATGCGATTCAAAAAACTATCCGTAGAGTATTCATACGTCAATCGAAACCGACTCCACAAACTTTGGTAACTCCAACTTCAACTTCGATTTTATTAATAACTACTTATGAGACCTTTTTTGGCACATACCCCTTATCTCAAGTTTTTGACCAAACCAATCCATTGACACAAACGGTTCATGGGCGAAAAGTGAGTTGTTTGGGTCCTGGAGGATTGACGGGGAGAACTGCGAGTTTTCGGAGCCGAGATATTCATCCGAGTCACTACGGGCGTATTTGTCCAATTGACACGTCCGAAGGCATCAATGTTGGACTTACTGGATCCTTAGCTATTCATGCGAGAATTGATCACTGGTGGGGATCTATAGAGAGTCCGTTTTATGAAATATCTGAGAAAGCAAAAGAAAAAAAAGAGAGACAGGTGGTTTATTTATCACCAAATAGAGATGAATATTATATGATAGCAGCAGGAAATTCTTTGTCCTTGAATCAGGGTATTCAGGAAGAACAAGTTGTTCCAGCTAGATACCGTCAAGAATTCCTGACTATTGCATGGGAACAGATTCATGTTAGAAGTATTTTTCCTTTCCAATATTTTTCTATTGGAGGTTCTCTCATTCCTTTTATTGAGCATAATGATGCGAATCGGGCTTTAATGAGTTCTAATATGCAGCGCCAAGCAGTTCCACTTTCTCGGTCCGAGAAGTGTATTGTTGGAACTGGATTGGAACGCCAAACAGCTCTAGATTCGAGGGTTTCCATTATAGCCGAACGCGAGGGAAAGATCATTTCTAGTGATAGTCAGAAGATCCTTTTATCAAGTAGTGGGAAGACTATAAGTATTCCTTTAGTTGCCCATCGGCGCTCTAACAAAAATACTTGTATGCACCAAAAACCTCGGGTTTCGCGGGGTAAATCCATTAAAAAAGGGCAAATTTTAGCGGAGGGAGCAGCTACAGTTGGTGGGGAACTTGCTTTAGGAAAAAACGTTTTAGTAGCTTATATGCCGTGGGAGGGTTACAATTTTGAAGACGCAGTACTAATTAGCGAACGTTTGGTATATGAGGATATTTATACTTCTTTTCACATCCGAAAATATGAAATTCAGACGGATACGACAAGCCAAGGCTCCGCTGAAAAAATCACTAAAGAAATACCACATCTAGAAGAACATTTACTCCGCAATTTGGACAGAAATGGAGTTGTGAGGTTGGGATCCTGGGTAGAAACAGGCGATATTTTAGTAGGTAAATTAACGCCTCAGATAGCGAGCGAATCCTCGTATATCGCGGAAGCTGGATTATTACGGGCCATTTTTGGTCTTGAGGTATCCACTTCAAAAGAAACTTCTCTCAAACTACCTATAGGTGGAAGAGGGCGCGTTATCGATGTGAAATGGATCCAGAGGGACCCCCTCGACATAATGGTTCGTGTATATATTTTACAGAAACGTGAAATCAAAGTTGGGGATAAAGTAGCAGGAAGACACGGGAATAAGGGGATCATTTCCAAAATTTTGCCTAGGCAAGATATGCCCTATTTGCAAGATGGAACACCTGTTGATATGGTCTTCAATCCCCTAGGAGTACCCTCACGAATGAATGTGGGACAAATATTTGAAAGCTCGCTCGGATTAGCAGGGGATCTGCTAAAGAAACATTATAGAATAGCACCCTTTGATGAGAGATATGAGCAAGAGGCTTCAAGAAAACTTGTGTTTTCGGAATTATATGAAGCCAGTAAACAAACAAAAAATCCATGGGTATTTGAACCCGAGTACCCGGGAAAAAGCAGAATATTTGATGGAAGAACAGGAGATCCCTTCGAACAACCTGTTCTAATAGGGAAGTCCTATATTTTAAAATTAATTCATCAAGTTGATGAAAAAATCCATGGACGTTCTACTGGGCCCTACTCACTTGTTACCCAACAACCCGTTAGAGGAAGAGCCAAACAAGGGGGACAACGAGTAGGAGAAATGGAAGTTTGGGCTTTAGAAGGATTTGGTGTTGCTCATATTTTACAAGAGATACTTACTTATAAATCTGATCATCTTATAGCTCGCCAAGAAATACTTAATGCTACGATCTGGGGAAAAAGAGTGCCTAATCACGAGGATCCTCCAGAATCTTTTCGAGTGCTCGTTCGAGAACTACGATCTTTGGCTCTAGAACTGAACCATTTCCTTGTATCTGAGAAGAACTTTCAGGTTAATAGGGAGGATGTTTGATCAGAATAAATATAAATTTTTTTCTTATTTCTATTTTATGATTGACCAATATAAACATAAACAACTTCAAATTGGACTCGTTTCCCCCCAACAAATAAAGGCTTGGGCTAACAAAATCCTACCTAATGGGGAAGTCGTTGGCGAAGTCACAAGGCCCTCCACTTTTCATTATAAAACCGATAAACCAGAAAAAGATGGATTGTTTTGCGAAAGAATCTTTGGACCCATAAAAAGCGGAATTTGTGCTTGTGGAAATTCTCGAGCGAGCGTAGCGGAAAACGAAGACGAAAGGTTTTGTCAAAAATGCGGGGTAGAATTTGTTGATTCTCGGATACGAAGATATCAAATGGGATACATCAAACTGGCATGTCCAGTGACTCATGTGTGGTATTTGAAAGGTCTTCCTAGTTATATCGCGAATCTTTTAGATAAACCTCTTAAGAAATTGGAAGGCCTAGTATACGGCGATTTCTCTTTTGCTAGGCCCAGCGCTAAAAAACCTACTTTCTTACGATTACGAGGTTTATTCGAAGATGAAATTGCATCCTGTAACCACAGCATTTCTCCCTTTTTTTCTACCCCAGGCTTTGCAACATTTCGAAATCGGGAAATTGCGACAGGAGCAGGTGCTATTAGAGAACAATTAGCAGATTTGGATTTGCGAATTATTATAGAGAATTCCTTGGTTGAATGGAAGGAATTAGAAGATGAGGGGTATAGTGGAGATGAATGGGAAGATAGAAAAAGACGAATAAGAAAAGTTTTTTTAATTAGACGAATGCAATTGGCAAAACATTTTATTCAAACAAATGTAGAACCAGAATGGATGGTTTTGTGCTTATTACCAGTTCTTCCTCCCGAATTGAGACCCATTGTTTATAGGTCTGGGGATAAAGTAGTGACTTCGGATATTAATGAACTTTATAAGAGAGTTATCCGTCGGAACAACAACCTTGCCTATCTATTAAAAAGAAGTGAATTAGCGCCAGCCGATTTAGTAATGTGCCAGGAAAAATTGGTACAAGAAGCCGTGGATACACTTCTTGATAGTGGGTCTCGCGGACAACCGACGAGGGATGGTCACAATAAAGTATACAAGTCACTTTCAGATGTAATTGAGGGTAAAGAGGGGAGGTTTCGCGAGACTCTGCTTGGGAAACGGGTCGATTACTCGGGGCGTTCTGTCATTGTTGTGGGTCCTTCGCTTTCATTACATCAATGTGGATTACCTCTAGAGATAGCAATAAAGCTTTTTCAGCTATTTGTAATTCGCGATTTAATCACGAAACGTGCTACTTCTAATGTCAGGATTGCTAAAAGGAAAATTTGGGAAAAGGAACCCATTGTATGGGAAATACTTCAAGAAGTTATGCGGGGGCATCCTGTACTGTTGAACAGAGCACCTACCCTGCATAGATTAGGCATACAGGCCTTCCAACCCACTTTAGTAGAGGGGCGTACTATTTGTTTACATCCATTAGTGTGTAAGGGTTTCAATGCGGACTTTGATGGGGATCAAATGGCTGTTCATCTACCTTTATCCTTGGAAGCTCAAGCAGAAGCCCGTTTACTTATGTTTTCTCATATGAATCTCCTGTCTCCCGCTATTGGAGATCCTATTTGCGTGCCAACCCAAGACATGCTTATCGGACTTTATGTATTAACGATTGGAAATCGTCGAGGTATTTGTGCAAATAGATATAATAGTTGCGAAAACTATCCAAATAAAAAAGTAAATTACAATAATAATAATTATACGAAAGATAAAGAACCCCATTTTTCTAGTTCCTATGATGCACTGGGAGCTTATAGACAGAAACGAATCAGTTTAAACAGTCCCTTGTGGCTACGATGGAAACTAGATCAACGCGTCATTGGATCAAGAGAAGTTCCGATTGAAGTTCAATATGAATCTTTTGGGACTTATCATGACATTTATGCCTACTATCTAATAGTCGGAAATAGAAAAAAAGAAACCCGTTCTATATACATTCGAACCACTCTTGGTCATATTTCTTTTTATAGAGAAATAGAGGAAGCCATACAAGGATTTAGTCGAGCCTATTCATACACTATCTAAATCTAAACAAGGAAGTTAGATTCGGCGATGCCCCTTTCGGGGGGCATTACGATTTCGCTAGTACCATCTTTTTTGCCACTCAAATTCAGATTGAGATTGAGGAAAGGGGGTAAATTAAGTTTTCGAATCACTGACTCAGGCCTATTGTCGAATCCTACTCAGCAATTGTCGAATCCTACTCAGTCAAAAAAGGGGGTACTTATGTATGGCGGAACGGGCCAACCTGGTCTTTCATAATAAAGAGATAGACGGAACTGCTATGAAACGACTTATTAGCAGATTAATAGATCATTTCGGAATGGGATATACATCCCATATACTGGATCAAATAAAAGCTCTGGGCTTCCATCAAGCCACTACTACATCGATTTCTTTAGGAATCGAGGATCTTTTAACAATACCCTCTAAAGGATGGTTAGTCCAAGATGCAGAACAACAGAGTTTTCTTTTGGAGAAACACTATTATTATGGGGCTGTACACGCAGTAGAAAAATTACGCCAATCCGTTGAAATATGGTATGCTACAAGTGAATATTTGAAACAAGAAATGAATTCGAATTTTCGGATAACGGATCCTTCTAATCCAGTCTATCTAATGTCTTTTTCAGGAGCTAGAGGAAATGCATCTCAGGTACACCAATTAGTAGGGATGAGAGGGTTAATGGCGGATCCTCAAGGACAAATGATTGATTTACCTATTCAAAGCAATTTACGCGAGGGACTTTCTTTAACAGAATATATAATTTCCTGTTACGGAGCCCGCAAAGGGGTTGTAGATACTGCTGTACGAACAGCGGATGCTGGATATCTTACACGCAGACTTGTTGAAGTAGTTCAACATATTATTGTGCGTAGAAGAGATTGTGGTACTATCCGAGGTATTTCTGTGAGTCCTCAAAATGGGATGACAGAAAAACTTTTTGTCCAAACACTAATTGGTCGTGTATTAGCAGACGATATATATATCGGTTCACGATGCATTGCTGCTCGAAATCAAGATATTGGAATTGGATTAGTCAATCGATTCATAACTGCCTTTCGAGCACAACCGTTTCGGGCACAACCCATATATATTAGAACTCCTTTTACTTGCCGGAGCGCATCTTGGATCTGTCAATTATGTTATGGGCGGAGTCCCACTCATGGCGATCTGGTCGAATTGGGAGAAGCTGTAGGTATTATTGCGGGTCAATCAATTGGTGAGCCAGGGACTCAACTAACATTAAGAACTTTTCATACTGGTGGAGTATTCACAGGGGGTACTGCCGACCTTGTACGATCCCCCTCGAATGGAAAAATCCAATTCAACGAGGATTTGGTTCACCCCACACGTACCCGTCATGGGCAGCCTGCTTTTCTATGCTATATAGACTTGCGTGTAACTATTCAGAGTCAGGATATTCTACATAGTGTGAATATTCCGTTAAAAAGCCTTATTCTAGTGCAAAATGATCAATATGTAGAATCGGAACAAGTAATTGCGGAGATTCGTGCCGGAACATCCACTTTGCATTTTAAAGAAAAGGTACAAAAGCATATTTATTCCGAATCAGACGGGGAAATGCACTGGAGTACTGATGTTTACCATGCGCCCGAATATCAATATGGTAATCTTCGTCGATTACCAAAAACAAGCCATTTATGGATATTGTCAGTAAGTATGTGCAGATCCAGTATAGCATCCTTTTCGCTGCACAAGGATCAAGATCAAATGAATACTTATTCTTTTTCTCTTGACGGAAGATATATCTTTGACCTCTCAATGGCTAATGATCAAGTAAGCCATAGACTGTTGGATACTTTTGGTAAAAAAGATAAGGAAATTCTTGATTATTTAACGCCAGATCGAATCGTGTCCAACAATCATTGGAATTTTGTCTATCCTTCTATTCTTCAAGATAATTCGGATTTGTTGGCGAAAAAGCGAAGAAATAGGTTCGTCATTCCATTACAATATCATCAAGAACAAGAAAAAGAGCTAATATCCTGTTTGGGGATTTCGATTGAAATACCCTTTATGGGTGTTTTACGTAGAAATACTATTTTTGCTTATTTTGACGATCCAGGATACAGAAAAGATAAAAGGGGTTCAGGAATTGTTAAATTTCGATATAGGACCCTAGAGGAAGAATATCGGACCCGAGAGGAAGAGTATAGGACTCTAGAGGAAGACTCAGAGGACGAATATGAGAGCCCAGAGAACGAATATAGGACTCTAGAAGACGAATATGAAACCCTAGAAGACGAATATAGGACTCTAGAAGACGAATATGAAACCCTAGAAGATGAATATGGGATCCTAGAGGCCGAATATAGGGCTCTAGAGAAAGACTCAGAAGAAGAATATGGGAACCCAGAGAACGAATATAAAACTCGAGAAGACGAATATGAAACTCTAGAGGAAGAAGAATATGGGAGCCGTGAAGATGGCTCAGAGAACGAATATGGGGCTTTAGAAGAAGACTCAGAGGAAGACTCAGAGGACGAATATGGGAGCCCGGAGGAAGATTCTATATTAAAAAAAGAGGGTTTTATTGAGCATCGAGGAACAAAAGAATTTAGTCTAAAATACCAAAAAGAAGTAGATCGGTTTTTTTTCATTCTTCAAGAACTGCATATCTTGCCGAGATCCTCATCCCTAAAGGTACTTGACAATAGTATTATTGGAGTGGATACACAACTCACAAAAAATACAAGAAGTCGACTAGGTGGATTGGTCCGAGTTAAGAGAAAAAAAAGCCATACGGAACTAAAAATCTTTTCCGGAGATATTCATTTTCCTGAAGAGGCGGATAAGATATTAGGCGCCAGTTTGATACCACCAGAAAGAAAAAAAAAAGATTCTAAGGACTCAAAAAAAAGAAAAAATTGGGTTTATGTTCAACGGAAAAAAATTCTCAAAAGCAAGGAAAAGTATTTTGTTTCAGTTCGACCTGCAGTCGCATATGAAATGGACGAAGGGAGAAATCTAGCAAGACTTTTCCCGCAAGATCTCCTGCAAGAAGAGGATAATCTCCAACTTCGACTTGTCAATTTTATTTCTCATGAAAATAGCAAGTTAACTCAAAGAATTTATCACACGAATAGTCAATTCGTTCGAACTTGCTTGATAGTGAATTGGGAACAAGAAGAAAAAGAGGGGGCTCGTACTTCCCTTGTTGAGTTAAGAACAAATGATCTGATTCGCGATTTCCTAAGAATTGAGTTAGTCAAGTCCACTATTTCATATACAAGAAGAAGGTATGATAGGACAAGTGCAGGACCGATTCCCAATAATGGGTTAGATCGCAACAATACCAATTCCTTTTATTCCAAGGCGAAGATTCAATCACTTAGCCAATATCAAGAAGCTATTGGCACCTTGTTGAATCGAAATAAAGAATACCCATCTTTGATGATTTTGTCGGCATCCAACTGTTCTCGAATTGGTTTATTCAAGAATTCGAAATATCCCAATGCGGTAAAAGAATCGAATCCAAGAATTCTTATTCGAGATATTTTTGGGCTCTTAGGCGCTATTGTACCTAGTATATCGAATTTTTCTTCATCTTACTATTTATTAACACATAATCAGATCTTGTTAAAAAAATACTTCTTCCTTGACAATTTGAAACAAACCTTCCAAGTACTTCAAGGGCTTAAATACTCTTTAATAGATGAAAATAAAAGGATGTCAAATTTCGACAGTAACATCATGTTGGATCCATTCCATTTGAATTGGCACTTTCTCCATCATGACTCATGGGAGGAGACATTGGCAATAATTCACCTTGGACAATTTATTTGCGAAAATGTATGTCTATTTAAATCGCACATAAAAAAATCTGGTCAAATTTTCATTGTTAATATGGACTCCTTTGTTATAAGAGCAGCTAAGCCTTATTTGGCCACTATAGGAGCAACTGTTCATGGTCATTATGGAAAAATCCTTTACAAAGGGGATAGGTTAGTTACCTTTATATATGAAAAATCGAGATCTAGTGATATAACGCAAGGTCTTCCAAAAGTGGAACAAATATTCGAAGCGCGTTCAATTGATTCACTATCGCCGAATCTCGAAAGGAGAATTGAGGATTGGAATGAGCGTATACCAAGAATTCTTGGGGTTCCCTGGGGATTCTTGATTGGAGCTGAGCTAACCACCGCCCAAAGTCGTATCTCTTTGGTTAATAAGATCCAAAAGGTTTATCGATCCCAAGGGGTACAGATCCATAATAGACATATAGAGATTATTATACGCCAAGTAACATCAAAAGTACGGGTTTCCGAAGATGGAATGTCTAATGTTTTTTTACCTGGGGAATTAATAGGACTATTGCGAGCGGAACGAGCAGGGCGAGCTTTGGATGAATCGATCTATTATCGGGCAATCTTATTGGGAATAACAAGGGCTTCCCTGAATACCCAAAGTTTCATATCTGAAGCAAGTTTTCAAGAAACTGCTCGAGTTTTAGCAAAAGCTGCCCTACGAGGTCGTATTGATTGGTTGAAAGGCCTGAAAGAAAACGTAGTTCTGGGGGGAATTATACCTGTTGGTACCGGATTCCAAAAATTTGTGCATCGTTTCCCACAAGACAAGAACCTTTATTTCGAAATTCAAAAAAAAAATTTATTCACGTCGGAAATGAGAGATATTTTGTTTCTCCATACAGAATTAGTTTCTTCTGATTCTGACGTAACAAACAATTTCTATGAGACATCAGAACCCCCATTTACTCCCATTTATACGATTTAAGGATATATAAAGCAGATTTTTTTACTTTAATTGAAACTAGACTTTTGACCTTAGAATGCTAACAGGTCTGATTTTAGATTTTGTATTTTCATATTTTACTAAATAAAAGAAGTCAGTTAATTTATTAAGGCTGTGTTTGTTTATATCATGTATCAATGGCCAATTCTGAGTAGAAGGTTCCATCGGAACAATTATTATTTATTTCAAGATATTTCGGCTCTTTCTTAATCTTCAAAAAGAAATCAATTCCGTAATGGTAAGACGAAAAAAAGAAAAAAAAAGAGAAGTGTGGAAAAAATGACAAGAAGATATTGGAACATCAATTTGAAAGAGATGATAGAAGCAGGAGTTCATTTTGGTCATGGTATTAAGAAATGGAATCCTAAAATGGCCCCTTACATCTCGGCAAAGCGTAAAGGTACTCATATTACAAATCTCGCTAGAACGGCTCGTTTTTTATCAGAAGCCTGTGATTTAGTTTTTGATGCGGCAAGTCAGGGAAAAAGCTTCTTAATTGTTGGTACCAAAAAAAGAGCAGCGGATTTAGTAGCATCAGCTGCAATAAGGTCTCGTTGTCATTATGTTAATAAAAAGTGGTTCAGTGGTATGTTAACGAATTGGTCGATTACCAAAACTAGACTTTCTCAATTTAGAGACTTAAGAGCGGAAGAAAAGATGGGAAAATTCCACCATCTCCCAAAAAGAGATGTGGCAATCTTAAAGAGAAAATTATCTACCTTGCAAAGATATCTCGGCGGGATTAAATATATGACGAGGTTGCCTGACATTGTGATCGTCCTTGATCAGCAAAAAGAGTATATAGCTCTTCGGGAATGCGCCATTTTGGGGATTCCTACTATTTCTTTAATCGATACAAATTGTGACCCAGATCTCGCGAATATATCGATTCCTGCCAACGATGACACTATGACTTCCATTCGATTGATTCTTAACAAATTAGTATTTGCAATTTGTGAGGGCCGTTCTCTCTATATAAGAAATCATTGATTAAGATTAAGAAGAATAGTGAATTCTTAAGCAACTACGTAGATTTATGGGATCAGTTACTATTTTTTTTTTGTTTTGCCTAGATAAAAGAGGGGGAATATTGATATATATTAGAGGGTATTGATATATATTATCATTTGATGTGATTTCTTGGTATCCTAAATATAAGATTAATACTTCAAGTTGCTGAGTTGAGAAAGAGATGGTTGAATCAAAAGAATTCCTTTTTTGAAGTTCAATTTTTATCAGAGGACAATATGAATATTACACCATGTTCCATTAAAACACTCAAGGGGTTGTATGATATATCAGGCGTAGAAGTAGGCCAACACTTCTATTGGCAAATAGGAGGTTTCCAAATTCATGCCCAAGTACTCATCACTTCTTGGGTCGTAATTACTATCTTGCTAGGTTCGGTTATCATAGCTGTTCGGAATCCACAAACCATCCCAACTGACGGTCAGAATTTCTTCGAATATGTCCTTGAGTTTATTCGAGATTTGAGCAAAACTCAGATTGGAGAAGAATACGGTCCCTGGGTTCCCTTTATTGGAACTATGTTCCTTTTTATTTTTGTTTCGAATTGGTCGGGTGCTCTTTTACCTTGGAAAATTATAGAGTTACCCCATGGGGAATTAGCAGCGCCCACGAATGATATAAATACTACTGTTGCTTTAGCTTTACTCACATCAGCGGCATATTTTTATGCGGGTCTTAGCAAAAAAGGATTGAGTTATTTCGAGAAATATATTAAACCAACCCCAATCCTTTTACCAATTAACATCCTAGAAGATTTCACAAAACCATTATCGCTTAGTTTTCGACTTTTCGGAAATATATTGGCAGATGAATTAGTCGTTGTTGTTCTTGTTTCTTTAGTCCCCTTAGTAGTCCCTATACCGGTCATGTTTCTTGGATTATTTACAAGCGGTATTCAAGCTCTTATTTTTGCAACGTTAGCCGCAGCCTATATAGGTGAATCCATGGAAGGTCATCATTGAATTGACTAATTTTCGAAATAGTCTTTTTTTTTTTAGCTTAGCCCAATTCATGCATGGTTGCAGATAATCCTCCTGGTTAGAAAACTAACTAGTTCGAAATGCGTAACCTAGAGTTGTAGGAGAGAGAATAGACTATATTACGGAATTGTTAAATTATATATGCATTCAGGGGGGGCGAAATCCAGTTAGATCTATATCCTTAATGTCTATAAGACAGTCATCTTTTGTGCGGCTTTCTAATTCTAAGGAATGATTTTGGAATTGGATTCAATAGAAAATAAGAAAATATGCAAACAAAATAGAAGATACAAATGTATATAGGATTTTATTTATTTATAAGTTAGATTAGATTCATTATCTAATCCGATATATAGAATTCCGGAATTGGATTCCATATCCAGTTCTATGCAGCATATTGTTCTCAATTATATATCTTTATTTGATTCCTATTGGATTTGGATTAGTTCGATTTCAATAGGGGTTCTTTCTGTATTTCGTCTTTTATTATGGATTAGATGAAGGGAAAAAAAGGAAACTCAAGGATATCGAAAAGTCAAAAAAGATGGAATGAAAGGGTGGTTGGTTGGAAAGAAAGAGAAATAGAATAATGAAAAGCATATGGATTTACACAAACCTCTAATGATTAGAAACTAAAAACGAGATCTCGAAGTAGTTCGGATGATTTAGATTATCATTTCAATTTGTACTTTTTAGTTACTTCTACCCAATAGAGCTTAGAAGTTAAAAGTAATAATTTCTTGGTTGATTGTATCCTTAACCATTTCTTTTTTTTTTGACACGAGGAACTCACCATGAATCCACTAATTGCTGCTGCTTCCGTTGTTGCTGCTGGATTGGCTGTAGGGCTTGCTTCTATTGGGCCTGGAGTTGGTCAAGGTACTGCTGCAGGACAAGCTGTAGAGGGTATTGCGAGACAGCCAGAAGCAGAAGGGAAAATACGAGGTACTTTATTGCTTAGTCTAGCTTTTATGGAAGCTTTAACAATTTATGGACTAGTTGTGGCACTAGCGCTTTTATTTGCGAACCCTTTTGTTTAATCCTAAAAAAGAAAATAAGTCCTTTAGATTAGATACTTTTTTCTTTTTTTTAGTAAATTGGTATTTGCTTCTGTAATTCCAAGTATATCAATACTTTTATTTATTATATTATTCCAGGAATTTTTTATTTATCGGAACAGATAATACCCCGGGAAGGGTTGATTTGAGCATGATCAATTTAGGTAGAAGATATGCTCGCCCTCTTCCTTCCCGTCCTTAGTTTAGGATAGTGGAAAGTCTTTTTCCTTTTATTTTAGGAATTTTGGGAACATTTTAACAAAGGAGATCTTTCACAGATCAAACGAGACCTAAGACTTAATCTAAAAGAAATTATTAGATTGAATCTATTTGCATTAAAAAAATTGCATTAAAAAAACCGATAAAAAAGGGCGAGCGAAGTAAGTGATCGAAAAATTTTCTTCTTTGTTCGTCCTATCTATAAGAGGAGAGCATATGAAAAATGTAACCCATTCTTTTGTTTTTTTAGCTCACTGGCCATTCGCTGGGAGTTTCGGGCTTAATACCGATATTTTAGCAACAAATCTAATAAATCTAACTGTAGTGGTTGGCGTATTGATTTTTTTTGGAAAGGGAGTGTGTGCGAGTTGTCTATTTCAAGAATAGATTGGATCTATCCGGCTGCACCTTAGAATATTTTTTAGTATTTTTATTTTGGGATAAATAAGAAAAGGTGCACGATCTCCACGAATTACTTCTGAATAACTTCAGAAATCATATGGAAGAACCATAGCATTTCGCGACTCATTGGTAAATTTACTTTGATTCTCTATAGACCAATAATGTGAGACCATTAACACGGTTAAAGCTAAACTGCTTGAAGTCCAGGCAAAAAGGGGTACTCTTTCTACAACTATATTAGTATCGAAATGCTTTATTAGTATCCAAATGCTTAAAACGGGAAATAGCTAGTGTCGAATTTATCTGATATAGAACACTCATATCGATAAAATGGTTTGAACTATTTACTAGAGGGGCACCCTGCCCTTTTTCCAATGCCGAATCGACGACCTGTGTATAAAAAAAAGAGAAATTTTTTGGATTTAAGGAAAGAAAAATAATTCTAGCAATTTTCATTTTCCTTTTATTTACTTCGTTTTTCTTAATGAAATTGTTAACTAACAGAGCAAAACAAATAAAGAAACAACTTTGCTGACCATGATAGATTTTTATCTAGTCGGAAGAGTCCTCTTAATATTTAGCTAGTCTTATATACGTTTCCGTATATTGAAATACAAAGAGAAAAGAGGATAGAGGATAGGCTCATTACATAAAAAAAAGATATGGAAATAACCATAATACATAGCAAAAAAGAAAAAAAGGAGCGTGAGAGCCAAATGAATCGAAAGATTCATGTTTGGTTCGGGAAGAGATCATAAAAGTTGTAAACTTAATAGCAAGATAATCTACTTTCATTAAAAGATTTATTAGATAATCGAAAACAGAGGATCTTAAGTACTATTCGAAATTCGGAAGAATTGCGTAGAGGGACCCTTGAACAACTCGAAAAAGCTCGGCTTCGATTACAGAAAGTCGAACTAGAAGCAGATGAGTATCGGATGAATGGATACTCTGAGATAGAACGAGAAAAGGCAAATTTGATTAATGCTACTTCTATGAGTTTGGAACAATTAGAAAAGTCTAAAAATGAAACCCTTTATTTTGAAAAACAAAGAGCGATGAATCAGGTCCGACAACGGGTTTTCCAACAAGCCGTACAAGGAGCTCTAGGAACTCTGAATAGTTGTTTGAATACTGAGTTACATTTCCGTACGATTCGTGCTAATATTGGCATTCTAGGGGCCATAGAATGGAAGAGATAATTTAAATTTATTAGGCCTTGAAC